TGTTCGTTCAAGAAAAGTTCCAAAAGATGTTAATCGCAAATAAAAGGATTGTTTACGAATAAAAACAAATAAAAATTCGCATTCAAACACATAAAAATTGTATAGGAACCGAAATAGTCTTTTATTTTCTTTTGAAAAAACGAAAATGGATTTCTTCTGAGTAATGAGAAGACTATTCCAATTATGATATTCGTGAAGAAAGAATCGCAATAAATGCAAAAAGGGAACATCTTGAATCCAGCATTGAAGAATTTGAACCAAGATTTCCATATGGATGGGATGAGGTATTAGTATATCTGAGACATAATTTAAATGCGATAATTTGTCCTCTAAAAAGGGAAAAATTGAATGAATTGATCGTAAATTATGATATTTTGGTATTTCTTTTTCTTTGAAATAAGATACTAATCGCAGCGAGAATGGAATTTCTACAATAATTGAAAAACTTTCTGATATCATTTGAGAATAAAAACGAGAATAAAAAAAATTGTTGTGGGTGTGCCCAACAAATCGATTTTGGTTAGAATCATTAACCAAAGAAATCAAAGATTTCTGTTGATAGATTCGAATAATTAAACGTTTTACAAGTGCTAAACTATATTTATTGCCATAACCAAAAACTTCCGCGGATTCGTAAAAAATTGAACCATTTAAACCATAATCATGAGCAAGTGCATAAATATACTCCTGAAAGAGTAGCGGATATAGGAAGTGTTGTTGCCGAGATCTATCCTTTTCTAAATATCCTTGTAATTCTTCCATTGACTTACATTTCTACTTGAACCAGAAACAATAGGCATTTCTTGAATTATCAAATTATACATAGTGCAATATGGTCAGAACAGGGTATGTATTATGTATGGAAAAAAATATATACCCCGGAAACAGGGAGTCCAATCAACAGATCTTTTTCCTCTCCCCTTCTATCCAATGGGTTTATCTTCGTTATAATTACCAGAGGGTCAAAAATCTTTTATTTTTACAACCCGATCGCTCTTTTGACTTTGGAACAAATTCTTTTTGTCAGTATACTGTTTCTTCTACACATTCGTTTCCAATCCATAATAGAGAAATAGTTAGGATTTATTAAAAAAGAAAAAAAAAAGAATCAAAGGTCCATTCACAGGAGAACCCTTCCCCGCATCAGGCACTAATTTATTTTTAACATCTAATTAGATCGGGTAATTATTCAAATTAAGAATAGAAGCTCGTTACTTTTTTTTTATCAGAATTGGAGCCGTAGGGCTCTATCCATTTATTCACTAGACCAACTGTAAATGTGAATTTCTTTTGCCCTCCTCCAAAAATCAAAACAAAATTTTGGAATGATCCGGTAAGGATCAACTCAAAATTCCACTCAAAAAAATAAGAATATAATAAGAAATTCCATTTTTTCTTATTATTACGACATGCTGTTTTTTCCATCCATTACCTTTCAGGATCTGTCGTAGTCTTATAGACTCTACCAAGAGTCTGGACGAATTCCTTGCTTCATCCAAATGTGTAAAAGATCATAGTCGCACTTAAAAGCCGAGTACTCTACCGTTGAGTTAGCAACCCAGATAAATATGATATGTAGATACGATCGAAATAAAAAAAATCAATTGAATTGCACTGTACAACTACGTCAAAACATTGAACTAATAAGAAATGAAATATAAAGGAAAGATTTTATGATCAATTATAAACATCAAAATAGCAAAATGAGCGGATCGAATTTTAAACAACAGATTCCCAATAGAAATGTCAAAATTTACATTTACAGACCGCCCCCTTTTCTCAAAATTTTTGATTTTCGTTAAGAAAATACATCTTGTATAACAGTAAATCCGGCAAACCCATTATTTGACTGAAGTAAAGGAAAAACCAATAGGGGTCGGAGTCGGAATAAACAGATCTATTTATCTACGATCGAATTATATTTGTTCGATACACCATTGTCAATATGAATGGAATGTTGAGAAAACAAATTCAATTAATTCAATTAAATTAATAAGTAAATCAAATAAGTATTTGTGTTGGATTGGCACAAGAAGAAATAAAGTAAATTAAGTATAAATAGAACAAGAAAAGAGCAAATTGTGGGTAAATAATTACCAAAAATAGATACTAGTTACCCTTCCTTTTTTATTTAGAAATTTTGTTTTTTTTTCTTTACGAAGCTCTTTCTTTAAATAATTCTGCTTTCCTTAAAATATCATGAACAGTTCCTGTAGGTTGAGCACCTTTTTCAAGGAAATAACGAATAGCAGGAACGTTTAAATAAGTTTGATTCTGTATCGGATCGTAAAAACCCACTTTTTGAAGATCTCTCCCTTCTCGTCGGGATCGAGCATCAATTGCAACGATTCGATAGATCGCTCATTGGGATAGATGTAGATAAATAATACCCCCCCTAGAAACGTATAGGAGGTTTTCTCCTCATACGGCTCGAGAAAAATGATTCTAATATTTCTGTATATTCTGTATATAATGGCAAATAGATCCATAAAATCATGAATTAGACTATGATTTGAGTTGTTTTTTGTTCTTACTTACAGAAAAAAGAAATATCATTCGTACTCATAACTCAAGTTGGGTAATTTTGAAAAAGTTCGAAGGTAAATCCTTAGGCATTTCTTGAGTCGTCTCTAACCTCTCTTGTTTGTCTCGTCTCTATTTTGACTCCTCATTATAATAAAATAATAAAATTATTGAGACAATTGAAAATAGTGTTTCCTTGTTCCGGAATCCTTTCTCTTTGCTTTGTAAAATCATTGGGTTTAGACATTACTTCGGTGATCTTTACTCCTTTTTTTTTTCAAAATGGCAGCAACATACCTTTTGTTTTTTGTTATTTCTTTCTGTGGAAAGATAATACGAACGATTGATTCCCTTGTAATATAATACACTTTACATTTTAATCGAAAAGTTTTACTTTACCAATTCCAACAAGTTGACTTTTTTTATTTCATTTCAAACTTGTTCAAATTTTAACCCTTCGATTTCAATTTCTATATTGAGGATATACTTACAAAGTTGGTCTAACTTATTAATTGTTACTAACCCTAGATTCTTCCCCCGATAAATTAATCAATACTTTTTGCTCGAGCTCCATCATGTACTATTCCTTTCCCATTTACGAACCCAACACAAATTAGGTTCCGAGCAGGAACAGAACAAACTATGTCGATTCAAGAGCATCTTCATTCCTATAGAAAATGGTGGGTATAAGAATCCACAACGAATCATGTCCTTCAAGTCGCACGTTGCTTTCTACCACATCGTTTCAAACGAAGTTTTACCATAACAACATTCCTCTAATTAAAAATTGAATTTTGAACCGGTATGGAATTGATTCAATATGGAATCATGAATAGTCATTGGTTCAACGGTATATAATACTTTCTATGTATCTATGGATAGATAAATGGATAGATAAATAATTATCCGGAAAAGTCTTAGAAAGGTTTTATTAAAGTTATTTCACCCCATATTCTATCCTATGAATGAAACAGCTTTCTAAAAAAGAGGAATATACTTAAGTCTTATTTATATCTTCAACAGATCGTTCGGAATGATGAATCATGAAAAAAAAGATCCTATTTTTCTCGAACAAATAAATTCGAAACCTCAAAAGAATGGCCCTTAATGGATTTCCAATTCCGGACCAAAATCAGTTATTAACCAAATATAAGCTAGTCCGATGACTCGAAAAGGTCGTAAGTTTCTCTATAATATAGATTTTTCACAATAGATTTTTCAGACTTCTTCAAGTACCAAGGTTCATAAAAATGAAGTCAAAATAAAAATCGTTTTTTGTTTTCATGAGTATGGAATAGAAAAGGTCTCGTGTAAGGTAAGATAAGATTAAAGTCGTTATTCTTTCTTTCATCTGAAAGAGAAAATCAGAATCAAGAATAACTCTAATCTTTTCGTATCCATCATATACAACGAACAGTTATTACCGGGGGTAATCATGGATATTTAAAGAATCACAGACCCTTTTGACTTAACCAAAGAGCCGCTATTACTGAAATAGAACAATACGATAACAATACATAATATATATTATAGGACTTGTTCATTTTATATTATATTATACAGATTATACAGACGGATTTTTTTTTACTTCAGGTTCAATAATCTTTCCACCAATTCCAATAAAGTCAAGCAAATGGAATATATAAATTTCCATCCATTTAATCGTTACATTACATTGATTTCCAATTATTCATTTGAATAAGATAAAATACAAAAAAAACGGCATCTGGATCAACTCGTTTTTCCTATTTTTTCCCAGCTTTAGAAGTTTTAAGACGAACGATGAAAGAAATGAAATTCATACCAAAAACTACGTAATCTTTAGTCTCCACATAAAGTGGGGAATTGGGGTACACCGTTTATTTTCTTTAGGCTTTCCTTGGGGAATGGAATAGAAAAAAGGCCTTTTTTTTATTTCGATTCAGAATGCATCATGCGAGAATTCACATTTCATCGATATGGAACACAAAGTTTCCCTAAGTAACTTACTTCAATATGAATATGAGTAGTAGTACAAGTATACTCTGAATGGGAATGATACACCCCCAATTCTTTTTTGAATTAAGAATTCAAAGAAATATCTTTATTTCTACCCGTACACTCGATCACGTTTGTGAGAAACCAAACGAAAGAAAAGATATAATTCTTAGAATTATTCATTTTTCTAGAATTCAGAACAAAAGGCGAGATCACATTATATCCAAATATCCAAAATGAAACAGAAAATTGTTAAAGAGAAGAATCTTTCGTTTCTGATGGAGACGATCTGGGACGGAAGGATTCGAACCTCCGAATAACGGGACCAAAACCCGTTGCCTTACCGCTTGGCCACGCCCCATTTAGATTTAGAATTTATATTCGACACTAATAAAGACTAATATTGGTATTGGTCATTCGTCAATCCCAACCAAAATACATATGAAATACATTGCTGCTAGGATTCAGCACATGGAAATATAGAATAAAAAAAAATTATTGATCATTACATAAAATTCAATTAAGATATTGTATGAAACTCAAATTCCTTGTATTCTCATTTGAGAATGAAAGGAAAGATTTTAGATTTGGGAGAGTTCGAAGAAAAAGAAGGGTTTTTTGACCCGCCTTCTCGTTTTTCCCTAAGAAAAAGAACTCAACCAAAATCAAATTTTCTAATCTACAAGAATGAAATGTTTCTTATGCTTAATATCTTTAATTTAATCTGTATCTGTCTTAATTCTACCCTCTATTCGAGTAGTTTTTTCTTCGGCAAATTGCCCGAGGCTTATGCCTTTTTCAATCCAATCGTAGATGTTATGCCTGTCATACCTGTACTATTTTTTCTCTTAGCCTTTGTTTGGCAAGCTGCCGTAAGTTTTCGATAAAATTTTTAATGCTCCGCTCATGATTTATCCGAAAAAAATTCGAAAAATTGATAAGATCAGATAAGTTTTACATTATGAACCCTCGATTCAAAAATCGAAATTCTTTTATATTGAATAACCGCAGTGACAAATTTGGATCAACTTATTTCCTCGTTCTGACCTTCCAGTAAACAAGGACTTTCTAAGGACCCCACAATACCAAATAATGGATATGGCCAAAAATTTTTGGTAATGAAGGAATCCGAATCTTTCTTTTCTTATTACAAATAAATTCGTGAAAATTACTTTTTTTTCAAGAAAAGACTTCATTTGGGGGGTGTTATGTCAAAATAGTGTATATGATAAAAAATAGGCAATCTATTTCCTTTTTCCAAAAAAATAATCTTGGAGATTGTGTAATGCTTACTCTCAAACTCTTCGTTTACACAGTAGTGATATTTTTTGTTTCTCTCTTCATCTTTGGATTCTTATCTAACGATCCGGGCCGTAATCCCGGACGCGAGGAATAAAAAAAAAGGATTTTGAGTTTTTCTTTACTTTTTTATGTATTCCATACATTTACCTATTATGAAAAATCAGGGATTGAAATTGGAAAAATTTTGAAAGTCTGAAGTAATCAGAGGGGGCGGAGAGAGAGGGATTCGAACCCTCGGTACAAATAACTCGTACAACGGATTAGCAATCCGCCGCTTTAGTCCACTCAGCCATCTCTCCCAATTCAAAATTTTTCATTTTTTATGTGATGTGACACGTGAAGTAAAAAAGATTAAAAGAACCCTCGTTTTCTTTCTTTATTTTTATTATAATTATAAGTATAAGGATAAAATAACACTAATAATATATTCTAAATAAATATTCTATTAAAATAGATAAGATATCTACGAATTTGATCAATAATTCAATTCAGATAATGTAATGATTCGAAACGGATATCTTATCTCCAATAGAATAGATACAGAAAGAATACCTTACTTCTTTGATTACTTCTTTTATTTTGTAAGAAAGGTTCATTCCCCCGGCCTGGTTAAGTACTGGCCGGGCCATTACATTACTTCTGATGAATCATTTCATAGATCAAACGATTTAATTATTTTTGATTTGATATCAAATCAAAAATACTTGCTTGTTATTGAAGCAACAAGAAAGCCAATTTCCATCCCTATTCCTATGATAGAAGTGTCATTTATTAGTATTATTAACACCATGGAAATAATATACTATAGAATATGATATACTATATCATGTGATATACTATGGAATATGAAAGAATATGAATATTTTTCACCATTCTTATTAAGTATTTTAAGTTAAGATTTTTTTGTTATTAGTATTTTTTTCTCAATCTACTTAATTACTTAACTGGATAAAGAATACATACATATATTAAATATTAAACAATATTAAAAATGAAACACACATAGAATATATTCTAACATATATAACATACATATATAACATAACTCATTTATTTGTTCAAGGGACAAGCTTTATTTGAACATTTGAGATCCAATCGATGCGAATTCAAATTCATAAAATACGGCAGTTGAGGGGAAAGTTGAAAACAAAAAAAGAAATGCGGAATTCATCATTTCTATGGTCCAGCTTCAATAACTCCTTCGATTTAGGACTGTCAATAATGACTTACAGCAAGTGAAAAGTTATACTTTTCACTTTATTATTATATATTATAATAATATATTATATTTTATATTCTAAAATTTTTATTTATTTATTTTTTATTTAAATAAAATATTTAAATAAAAAATAAACTTTCTGTTCTTCGCCTATTTTTTCAAATACCCCCGCCCCGGCGGGACGTAGTGTCAACGCTAGAATTTTCATGAGTCTGATGCTATCTTAATTGCATCTCATTCCTTTGTTCGACAAAAGGTATATCCATATATAATAATGGATATGTAGCGGGTATAGTTTAGTGGTAAAAGTGTGATTCGTTCGATTAATAACTTAAATAGTTAAGGGATCTTTCGGTTTTTTAATATTCCGATCAAAAAACTTTATTTCTTAAAAAGGTTTAATCCCTTTTCCTTCAATAGCATATTTGAAGAAGAATATACATTCTCGCGATTTGTATCCAAAGGTCAATTCGAAATTG